AATCAATTCCCAAAAAATATAAATTTGTATCAAATTAGAACTAGTAACTAATCCCAACATTGAAGTATTGAAAAAACTCATATAAGCAAAAAATCTCAAATATCCTTGATCATGAGACATATAGTTGTCACTATAAATAAGAACCATAATTCCAACAGTAGTGATTAATATTAACATAATAGAAGTAAGTGGATCGATCAAGCAGCCAAACTCTAAAGAAAAATCATTATTGATGGTCCAAGACCATACATATAGAGAAACGGAACTGCTATTTATTTGCTCAATAGACAGATCGAATGAAAAAATCATAACTATACTTAACAATAAAACACTAGGAAAAGCCCACATACGGTGAAGATTTTTTGTTGCCGTCGGAAAAAATATAAGCCCCGCTCCTATTAACATAGGAACTGGAAGTGTAACAAAAGGTATGATGAATGAATATTGATATGTATGTTCCATAAAAAATCTTTTTTTTCTTTTTTTTTATTAATTGTTTCTGATTCACCAGCTCTTATTTATTTTGAATTTGAAAAAGGGGCCGGTCAATAAAAAAAAATCAAGATAAGATATACAAAACTTAAATAAAATTTTCTATTTAAATAAAATTTTCTATTCTTAATGATTCTGAATCTTTCCAAAATAATCTTCATATATTCATTCAAATCAAGAAGTCAAGAAGTGAGAATTGATTAAATGATATGATCAAGTTAGCGATGAAAAATAAATACTTACTTTTATTTTTATTAAGTAAGATTTTTATGAAATGAAGATAGAGAAAATCAAAATTTCAATTATTATTATGGATTAAGATAATTTATATCCATAGAGAAAGGCTAAAGAATTATACCAAAATTCCCAAAATAAAATAAAGAACAATTCTTTTGTTTTGAACAATAAATGTCTTTCACATCCAATTTCCAATTATAGTAATAAATAACCTCTTCATTTTTGAATGTCAGTTCAAAAAAAGCGTACTTCTATCTTCTATATCAAAAAAGCGTATTCGTAAAAATATTTTGAAAAGAAAGAGGTGTGGGGCGGCGTTGAAAGCTTTTTTCGTTAGCGAAATCTATTTCTAACGGGAATTCAAAGAGTTTTTTTGTAGGACAAATAAAATACAAATAAAATAAATAAAGAAACGTTGAAATAATCTGAATCGGTCTGATTCAAAAAAGGGGCTAGTTACTTTGATAATTTTTAATATAAAAGTAATGATTTACATTCCCTAATATTTTTTGAACTGAATCAATATTAAATTGAATCCCTTTCCCTCTTACTTATGGTATGTAGAATAAGAATTCGTTTGTCTACTGAGTTCTAAAAAAAGAATAAACATAAGATACAAAGTTTCACCCTTCTTTTTAGTATGTTTTATCATTTCTGAGATGAGGATTCTATTCTTATTTTCCCCATCAACCGACTTGTCACAATAATATAATAAATAATAAATAGATTCTTTGCTTTTAATCCAATTCAATTAATAAAAGCCCCTTTCATATTTAATAAGTAGATATTTTATACATTGAGAAAATTGATTGTTTTTTAGATTCATTTAGATTCATAAAATCAGATAAATGAATCTAAAAAACAATCATTATTAAAAAATGAGAAAGAACATTTTATTTTTAGTTCTATCCATAGATTGAAGCCAGAACTATCTATTTCCAACAGTTCTATTTTAGGAGAGCATAAATTACGAAAAATTCCATTTTAAAATTTAAATTTTAAAATGATAATAAGGATTATTGGAACGTTCAAATCCCTATTTAAATGAATTTGTATTCATAAATTTTTATGTTTCCTAAAAAAAATTGCATTGAATTGACTCGACGATTGAATAAAAATAACTTATTATGATTTTGAGCAAGCCGCTATGGTGAAATCGGTAGACACGCTGCTCTTAGGAAGCAGTGCTAGAGCATCTCGGTTCGAGTCCGAGTGGCGGCATAGCATCTTCTAAAAGAGATCCAATAAGACCTATAATGAATTCAATTCCTGATTTCCATTTCGTATAATTGAAGAACTCTCTCCTTAAAAAAAAAAAATTATGATATTTGTTACTTTAGAGCATATATTAACTCATATATCCTTTTCAGCCGTTTCAATTGTAATTACAATTCATTTGATAACTTTATTAGTCAATGAAATCGCAGGACTGTATGATTCGTCCAAAAAGGGCATGATAACTACTTTTTTCTGTATAACAGGATTATTAGTTATTCGTTGGATTTATTCGGGACATTTACCATTAAGTGATTTATATGAATCATTAATCTTTCTTTCATGGAGTTTCTCCATTATTCATATGGTTCTTTATTTAAAAAAAAAAAAAAATGATTTAAGTGCAATAACCGCGCCGAGTGCTATTTTTACCCAAGGCTTTGCTACTTCGGGTCTTTTAACTGAAATCCATCAATCCGCAATATTAGTACCTGCTCTTCAATCCCAGTGGTTAATGATGCACGTAAGTATGGTGGTATTGGGCTATGCCGCTCTTTTATGTGGGTCATTATTATCAGTAGCTCTTCTAGTCATTACATTTCGAAAATTCATAAGAATTTTTGGTAAAACAAAAAATTTATTAAACGATTCATTTTCCTTTGGTAAGATCCAATACATGAACGAAAAAAGCAATGTTTTACAAAACGTATCCTTTCTTTCTTCTAGGAATTATTACAGGTCTCAATTGATTCAACAATTAAATCATTGGAGTTATCATCTTATTAGTATAGGATTTATCTTTTTAACCCTAGGTATTCTTTCAGGAGCAGTCTGGGCTAATGAGGCATGGGGATCGTATTGGAATTGGGACCCAAAAGAAACTTGGGCATTTATTACTTGGACCATATTTGCGATTTATTTGCATACTCGAACAAATAAAAATTTTGAAGGTGTAAATTCCGCAATTGTGGCTTCTATAGGCTTTCTTATAATTTGGATATGCTATTTTGGGGTCAATCTATTAGGAATAGGGCTACATAGTTATGGTTCATTTACATTAACATCTAATTGAATTGAAGAAAATGTCTGACGAATACAAACATGGGATGGCATGGATATAAGATATTTCGTGTAAGCCGTTGAGAACCATTTGAAGCACTACATTACTTGATTCAAATGGTTCTCACAAAAGCCAAACATATCTATTTACAATTCATTTTGTTTTTTTTCACTTATTTTTCACTTAATAAAAGAAAAACGACTTCTTTTTTCATTGTACAACAAACTATTTTTTTTTAAACCATAGCATAGGATTGCTTTTGGATTTTTTAGTTTTATTCATAAAAACTACCTAGAAAAAATTAGATAGAATAGCTTCGACCTTGTCAACTGATAATGAGAAAACGAAATCCGGATAAATACCAATACCTATTATAGGTAAAAGGATAGAGATCGAAACAAATAACTCTCGCGGTCCAGAATCAAAAAAATAAGAGGTTGGGGCATTAAATAATTTGTATCCATAGAACATTTGGCGTAACATAGATAATGAATAAATAGGAGTTAATATCATTCCAATTGCCATCACAAAAGTAATTAATATTTTCGGCATTAAAAGATATTTTTGACTGGTAATTATTCCAAAAAATACTATAACCTCCGCAAAAAAACCGCTCATGCCCGGTAATGCAAGGGAAGTCATTGATAAGATACTGAACATCGTGAATATTTTTGGAATTGGAATAGCCATTCCGCCCATTTTGTCGAGATAAACAAGACGTATTCTATCATAACTCGTTCCTGCCAAGAAAAAAAGCGCAGCGCCAATAAACCCATGAGATATTATTTGTAAAACGGCTCCATTGAGCCCCCTATCGCTTATAGAGCAAATTCCTATAATTATGAAACCCATATGAGATACAGAGGAATAGGCTATTCTTTTTTTTAAATTACGTTGACCAGGAGAGGTTGAAGCTGCATAGATTATTTGCATTGTGCCTACTATCATCAACCAGGGAGAAAATATAGAATGAGCGTGGGGTAATAATTCCATATTGATCCGAATCAATCCATACGCTCCCATTTTTAATAAAATTCCGGCCAGAAGCATACAAGTACTGTAATGTGCTTCTCCATGGGTGTCGGGTAACCATGTATGTAAGGGTATAATCGGCGATTTGACAGCAAAAGCAATAAGAAATCCAATATAGAATAGTATTTCCAGTGCCGCGGGATATGATTGATTGGCTGATGTTTCAAAATTTAATGTTGGTTCATTGGAACCATATAAACCGAGACCAAAAGTTCCCATTAATAAAAAAATGGAGCTTCCTGCGGTGTACAAAATAAACTTTGTAGCTGAATACAAACGTTTCTTTCCTCCCCACATGGATAGAAGTAGATACACGGGAATTAATTCTAACTCCCACATGATGAAAAAAAGTAAAAGATCTTGAGCAGAAAATAATCCTATTTGACCGCTATACATTGCTAACATCAGGAAATGAAATAATCGGGAATTTCGAGTAACCGGCCAAGCCGCTAAAGTAGCTAAAGTGGTGATAAATCCTGTCAGTAAAATGGGTCCTATAGAAAGTCCATCTATTCCCAATCTCCAGTAAAAATAAAAAAAACGGATCCATTTATAATCCTCGGTCAATTGGATTAATGGATCGTCCAATTTGAAATGGTAATAGAATGCATAGGTCATTAAAAGGAGTTCTAAAATACATATACATATAGTGTATTGCCTAATGACCTTATTTCCTCTATGAGGGAGAAAAAAAATTAAGGAACCCGCGAATATGGGCCAAACTATAAATATTGTTAACCAAGGAAAATAATTCGTGGTAAAGACAAGATACACTTGGACCAGAAAAACCCGTGCTCGAAAACATAATATTTTTTTTTATTATTTTTTTCAAGTACGGGTTTTTGTCGATAAAAAAAAATCAAATGTATTCAAGTGGGGTTTCTGTAACGCATCAATAAGCTAGACCCATGCTTCGTGTTGTTTCATGCCATAAATAAACTCGAACACTCAAGAAATCGGTTGG